GAACCCCCCTTTCTACGGACCCATCTCACATCAATAACTCGGCCCCTTCCACCTATAGGTAGTCTTATAGAAGTTTCTTTTGAAGTGGATACCTGAATGCCAAGTATAGCTCGTAATAATCTATCCTCTGGGGCATATGACGATTCATTCGCTGTCTGAGGTGTTAATTTACCTACTAAGATATCACCTGTTTCTATCCAAGATCCCAGCATAACAATTCCATTTCTGTCTAAATTTCGGAGTAAATAAGCCTCTAAATGCGGAATCTCCTTAGTGATTCTTTCAGGACCTTGACTTGTTACATGAGTCTGAATTTCATATTTCCGGATGTTAAAAGAAGTATAAATATCTTCATAAACCAGACGTTCGCTAATTAGTACTGCGTCTTCAAAATTGTAACCTTCCCATGGCATATAAGCTACTAATACATTTTTTCCTAAAGCGAGTTCCCCACCAGCTGTGGCCGCACCGCCCGCTAGAATTTGTCCCTTTTTAATATATTTACCCCGCCGAACTTGAGTTTTTTGATGCATACAAGTATTCTTGTTGGAACGTTGATACATAACTAATGGAATGCTTAGAGTATCCCCATTACTTGAGAAAACGATCTTGTGAGTATCAGTATAAATGATTTTTCCCTTGTGTTCGGCTATAGCTGAAATCCCCGAATCTAGAGCCGTTTGGCCTTCCAACCCAGTTCCAACAATGCACTTTTCGGACCGAGAAAGGGGAACTGCTTGGCGCTGCATATTAGAACTCATTAAAGCTCGATTCGCATCATTATGCTCGATAAAAGGAATGAGGGAAGCTCCAATAGAAAAATATTGGAAAGGAAAAATGCTTCTAAGATGAATCTCTTCCCATGCAATAGTCAGGAATTCTTGACGATATCGAGCTGGAACAACCTGTTGTTCTTGAATACCCCGATTCAAGGCCAAAGAATTTCCTGCTGCTACCATATAATATTCATCTCCATTTGGAGATAAATAAACCATCTGTGCCTCTTTTGATCTATCAGATAATTCATAAAAAGGACTCTCTATAGATCCCCAATAACCAACCTTAACATGAGTAGCTAATGATCCAATAAGTCCAACATTGATTCCTTCGGACGTGTCAATTGGGCAAATACGTCCATAGTGACTCGGGTGGATATCTCGTATCCGAAAACTAGCAGTTCGCCCCGTCAATCCCCCAGGACCCAAATAACTCCATTTTCGCCCATGAACAATTTGTGTCAACGGATTAGTTCGATCCAAAACTTGAGATAAAGGGTGTAGGCCAAAAAACGATTCATAAGTAGTTGTTAATGAAGTTGAATTTACCAAATTTTGAGGAGTCGGTATCAATTTATGCCTGATTGCTCCACATATAGTTCCTCGAACCGCATTTTCTAAACGAACAAGAGCCAATCCGAATTGATCCTGTAATAGATCTGCTACAGATCGAATACGTTTATTTTTCAAGTGATTCATATCGTCAAGTGTACCCATTCCCAATTTCATTACAATCAAATGATCCACAGCAGCCAATAGATCTCGCGGTAACAAAAATGTATTGTTTTGGGGTATATCAAGATTAAGTCTCCGGTTCATATTTCGTCGACCAATCTTTCCTAATTCACATCTTTGTTGAAAAAATTTCTTTTGTAATTCCTTGCATAAAGACTCAGAAAATACCGGATCCCCCCCTACACAAGCAAATTGTTGATAAAACTCCAAAATAGCATTTTCTTTTGACCCAATCTTTTTTTTCTCTTTTTCATTCGGGAAAGACAAGAAAATTTCAGGGTAACAAACATTATCTAGAATTTCTCTTATATTCGAACCCATAGCTGATGATAGAACTAGAATAGATATTTTTTGTTTTCTACTTACACGGGCCCATATCCTTGCTTTTCTATCAATTTCTAATTCCGACCTTCCCCCCCAATCCGATATTATAGTACTGGTATAGACAGAGATTCCGTTATGTTCCAATTCTGAACGGTAGTAAATACCGGGACTTTGCAATATTTGGTTGATCACAATTCGGTATATTCCATTTACTATAGAGGTTCCAAAAGAATTCATTATAGGGATGTTTCCAATAAAAACAGTTTGTTCTTGGATATTTCGACCGGTTTTCCAAATTAAGACCGCGGGTACATATAATTCGGAAGAATATGTGAGTGATTCATATACAGCATCTCTTTCTTTTATCAAGGGCTCTACCAATTGATATGTTTCCACAAATAATTTAAATTCAATTTCTTGATCTCTATCTTCAATTTTTGGAAACTTATGAAATTCTTCCGCCAAGCCCTGATTAATGAACCTAAAAAATCCCTCAGATTGTATTTGACTAAATCCAGGTATTGTGGACATTCCCTCATTTCCATTCTGGAGCATCTTAATCTGAAGTTTCCTCTTTATTGAAAAAATCCCATTATTGGCTTGGCTCACTATTCATCGAACCATACCGATCGATCTAGCAATGATGGAACGGATATTCTGTTTACTGAATCACATAAAATTTTAGCCAACTCTATCCATATATATCATACGTATGAACGGAAGCAAGACAGAGAAATGGAGGGCATTTTTTACGCAAGTTCGACCAGGTACAAATAGAAAGAAATTAAAATTTATAAAGCATTCCTGGGAAAAAAAATTCTGTCACTTAGGTTGACGGAGTCTTTTATCGGATATCAAAATTGATCCAATTTCTACCCAATTCTTTTATTATGATATTACGATCAGGGTACAAAAAATAAATGAATTCAGGATTCAATCTGCTCTCTATGAATGAGATAAAAACAGAAGAATCAGGAAAAGCATAGAGTTTTTAGTACAAACGCTCAAAAAGTAATTCGCAAATATTTTTTTGTAGTAAAATTTATAAAATACAATTGAATTGCGTACGTAATACTCATAGGAGTAATCTTTAGGAAGTACATACCGGCACATGCCCATATATATAGCATCTTTTATCATAATTGAACTTGGTGTAACATAGGTCAAGTCGAACTCTATATGTCTACTTTCTATTCATTTAGTATCCACGTATAAAACATCTCTGTAGTTTACACTGTTCTGGGGTTTACATATACACATATATTTTATATTTTATTATAATATATAATATAATATAATATATTTATAATTTATATATTATTATATATTATATATTATAATTTGATAATTGTAATTGATAATAATTAGTCGTTAGTCGTAAATCAATTGGATTTTGCATCGATTAAGGGAATACAAATGGAGATAAAAATTTAAGAACTGTTCCCTAGTTCAAACTAAGAAAAGTAAGTAAAGTAAAAGAAAGAGTAATAAGTAAATAGTTGATGAAGTTTAAGTAAAGAGTTAATGATTCTAATTTGCCCTTAATTTTACAGTCTGTGATGGGGGGCCGGAAATCTTTTAACTTTTCTATAGAAAAGTTAAAAGAAAGGTAAGCGACGCATGTTTTGAGATACACTCAATCGAAGAAAAGAATCTAAACAGGATCAAATAAAATATAAAATAGTAATTTTATATTTTTGAATAAGGATAAGTAAAATGAGATTCAAGATAAAAAAATAAATTAAGAAAGGAAAAAATGCAAATAAAAAATAAATAAATATATAAAATATAATTATAAAAAAATATAAATAATAATAATATTAATAATAAATAGAATAGAATAATAATAATATAGTTAATATAGTATAGAATTAGAATTAAGATTTTAATCTATTTTGGATGGAATTTGGCGACATGGCCAAGTGGTAAGGCGGGGGACTGCAAATCCTTTATCCCCAGTTCGAATCTGGGTGTCGCCTGATTAACAAAAAAGACTTGGAATTTTTTAATCCTGCTGATCGAACTTGACGAATTCTTGCCCCGCAAAAGCATCGGCAAGGGACTAGGTCTGTCGATACTTAATCCGTAGGTCCTATAAAAGACTGTCATCTTTGTTTATAAAAATATGGGTTCTGAGTGTGGCTCAAACAGGTACCAATAAATATTAAGCAACCCAATCTTATTAATGATTGGGTTGGGCTATTCTGAATTGAACCAAATAAAAGAAATAATGAGAATTCATTCTATTCTGAACATCAGAACTATGAAAATAAGAAGTCGTAAATCTTGGTATCCAAAGGTTCCTAAGAGACACTCCATTTTGGCTCCTAAGGTTAAAGAATAAAGAAAGGATTCTAAAAAACAGTATAAGGACTCCCTAATTATCTTACACAATACCTTTATTAATATTGAGGTAGTGTCTACTAACCCTAGTCTACAATGAAATTAGATTAGATAGGCTGATGGAAAATTTTTATAATTGTTGTGGAAAGAACTGAGTGAGGATACTTTGTATCCAGACTCACGATAGGCTCTGAGTGCTCAGAAATGAAATCAGAATGGTTATTCTTCTTTTCTTATTTTTTTTTTTATTTCCAATTCTTTAAATTTCAATTGACTAAGAAATAGAGGAACTTTTTACGAGTGGATTCGTGAAATTGTTTCATCAATAGCCGTAAGTACGAATCCTATTTTTACTCTGCGCCATTGATTCCACTATAATTATGAATTAATAATGGAATAATTACTTCATTTCATAGAGATAGGGGACATCATTCACATGGATATGGATATAGTAAGTCTCGCTTGGGCTGCTTTAATGGTAGTGTTTACATTTTCTCTTTCACTTGTAGTATGGGGAAGGAGTGGGCTTTAGAACTAGGAATATTAATAATTTATTACTTTACTGAAGAATCTAATTCTATCAATTGTGATCGTTTTGCCAAAGCTGAAAAAAAATACCTTGACTTGGTTTAGTTTATCTATATTAATTAATTTTTAATTAAAAATACTAGATATTATCTATATTCGTTTGTTTCTATTTATCTATATTATATATACTATTATATATATATAATATAGATTATAGATAATTATAAATATTAAAAATATTAATTATAATTTATTTATAATTTATTATTAGTAGTATTAGATTTCTATTTAATT